AATCCAGACCGGCTCAGAGAATCACTGGCGCTATTTAGCCCTTCGTTTCGCCATTCGAAGTACTACCTCTGCCTTCCCTTTTTGTAACATACCCAGGCGCCCTCCTTTCCAATCACTAAGAAAAAAACCAATCAAAGCCCTATCTAAGTAAAGCTTCGTCTGTTATTTTCCCGGCCCCAGGGGAGTTTACTCAACCCATTCCCCAGTCTTCCGCACAGCTCAAGTAAGTGTGCGACTCCGTATGAGGACCTCCTTCCCTTCTGCCCACTCTCTGTTCACACGGTTCTCAAAGCAGAGGAGGAAAGGTGGGCTGCAGGTACCACGAGCCCTCTGTCCCACACATCTATCCAGAAGCAAGTGTAGTTCACCGGTTCCACCGAATGCTCCTATCTATCGGCAAAGATCGTGTGAGTGTGCAGTTATGCTTCGGATGCTTCGCCATAGAATAGATCGACCCAGTTCCTGTTCTTTTCCGGTGCACTCGCTTTATATCTCCGACACACAAGGAAGGACGCGGTGGGAAGGAAGCAGCCCTAGCCTCTGTCCGGCCGATCATTCCGCTGGCATCTTGCATTCACGCCTCCGTTTGACTGCCGCTCGGGGATGGAGTTGTAGATACGTTAGTCTTAGCGGATCGTTGGCTCCACCTGTTATCTCCTTCTACGACATGCTGTTGTCGTCGCCATATTCAATATGTAACTTAGTCATCTCTGCCTCGCTGCGGGTCAGCACCTCCGAAAGAAACGGAGGACTCCATTCAGTGACTCCGCGATCGCCCTCTAAACGATCAGAATAAGGTAAAGCTTGAAGATAAGTTTTGTACTCTATTAATTTCTCAGTCCCTCTAGTCGGGTGGGCGCCGGCCGGTCTTTCGACCAGATCCCCCTAAAAACCGTACGTGCGGGTCTCCCCGCATGCGGCTCACGCCATTCGAGGTGGCCCAGCATTCATTCGCAAATCCTGTAGTGAAATTGAGACTGCTCGACCTCGGAAGCTAATTCGCGTGTAGGCTGCGCTGTCTGTCGTACCGTTGACTCTATCTATTCATTGAATTAACTTTAATTCATTTTTTTTTGATAGGCTTGCTCCCTCTTTTTCCAAGAATTAATGCACTTCCCCTTGACTTCAGAGGGCCTTCTCTAATAGGGGAAAAGCCTTCCATTTCCGTCAAATGACCCGGCCCCCCTGGCTCTTCCACCGTCCTGGCTCCCTTTCCTACCTATGCTATGCTCCCCCGGCACAGGCCTACCACGCTTCGCGCCCGCGGCGTTTTCGCCGGACGGTCTTTGCCAGTAGTGCCATCCTCCCCGCTGGCTGTATGGGCGGGTTGTCCCTCGCTGCTGCGTTCTGTTAGGCTATGGATTACAGGAACAAATGTAGTTGAATGAGACAGCAGGCGGGTTACACGTTCCGCTGTGCCGAGATGTGAGGTGCAGGTGGTGATGATCACCCCGGGGTATGCGCTAGCGCCCTTGACAGGCACTCCAGGACCCGCCAACGCTCATGAAAACCCGGGTCGGTCCTCCATTCATCTGACCGGAGGTGTGGATAACGAGGCCACCTTCACAACCTTCTCCCTTCTGTCCTTATGTTGTAGTAAGGTAGGGCGGTTCGCTTGAGTTGCTCAACCGCCCCTTAGCCCGGTGCTCGTGACGCGCTACGGGACCTCCACCGTGCCGGGGGACCAAGCAGGGCATAGCTAGCGGCATAGGAGCCGACTCGGCGTCAGCGGCTTCGTGCCGCACTGGAGTGATCCAATATGTGGTTCCGCACGTTCCACCACTTCTCCGTTCATTTCCAATACTGATCGTGAAACACCATGAGCAGCAGGATGTTGAGGTCCGAAATTCGAAGTGAAATTTTTGATTTGCCCGTTCCTAGTCGTCATGGGAAAAAAGGAAGAAATAAGAAAGATATTATTCCCTAAGAGCTTGTCCAGTACTACCTGTACCAGAAATGCATCTCCTTGCGTGCGAGAGACTTCTATGCCAGCCGTTATTACCGGCTCTGTTATGAAAGAAAGCGGCAGACTCATCTTACAGGTGTTCCCTAATGAGGGATTTTAGGGGATTAGGGTTCTCCTTTATCTCCTCCACCCATCCGCGGAGGGTTTCAATATAAATCTCCGCAGATATTTTCAGATCGCGAGACATAATGTTCTCTGCGACACTGGAATAGATTTATTCCATTTCCGGAAAGTGAACGGAAAGCCGCCCTTTCCCCTTCTCACAATATTACCGAACTTGCTCAAGAATCAATGAATGGCACTTCGAAGTCCGGGGATCGGCGCGGGGAACTTCCACCGGTTCTGGACTGGAGCCTGCGGGTTCTGAATGACCTCCCTCTCACGGTGAAAAAAGTGGTTAACCATCTCGAATAAATCCATATTGTCCACCTGAAAAACGCGTCTCAACTACAGCCAACTAACTCCCCAGTTTCCCTATCGAAAAACCAACCCTACTTAATTTGTTCTAGAAATGCTAACCAAGTTACACACTGGGGCCATGGGTCATGAAAGAGGTTGACCCCCATCCCCCTTCACTATGTATGGCCAATGAACTCCTCGCTTTAGTCCGTTCTTTTACTTCTTTGGGCTCGGGTCGATAGTTGCCGTGGTAGTAATGTCCCGGAGCCCGGCTACCGGCCCGAGGCGCTGATCGGTAAAGTCATAAAGGGACGTTAAACGTAATTCTAGAAGGGCGTTACCACAAAAAAAAATCCGAGTCTTGGTAGTTTACTTGCTTACTTGTTAGAGTCAGGCAGTTGAAGTGAAAGTTTATTAGACTAGTCCCACTAAGATGGCGGGGAAACTTACTTCCGAGAGAGCTGCTTTCGCCTCGGTAATTACCTAACGAGAGAGAGCCGATGCCAAAGTAGCCCTTTACGCGAGGGAACGCCAGACAGACTGACCTCTGCTAACTAAGTTTTTTTATATAGACTGGAAGCTAGAGAGAGACTATACTAAGGTATAGTGCCGCTACCAGAGAAGGCTGTTTCATGCTAGGCGTCCAGACCTACAACGCCCGAGCCGCATCCCCGGCACACTTGCTATATCCACTAAGGCTTCACATCCCACTTCATCCTACCAACTATACCTTATATAAATAGCCGTTCTATAACAATTCAAGACAACAAGAAAGCAAAATATTTGATCAGACCTTTTATTATTTTTATTTACATTTCTTTTTCCTTCCATGGAACGGAACCTTATTTGCCTTCGCCTCAGTAGCCGCTTTTGCTTATGGTAAATAAGTATCCGCTGCTGTCTCCCCAGAGACTTATGGTGGGTTTCAATAGATCTCTTTTCCACCTAACCTAGGTCAAAGGGGTATGCCGCTATGCTACACCGAAGTATGCTCCTAGGTAAGCGACTGCCTTTGGATCCGCCTCTCGAGCACGAGGGTCGTTTTCATAAAAGGCTATCGATCATGAAGGTTTGCCTATGGCTCTGTATCTACCTCTGTCTGCTGGTGCTTCTTTTTTTTTTAGAAGCAGCAGGATCAATGGCTTAAACTACTGCTTCTTCAACGCTTCTCCAGCGACTTGTTCTCCTTTCGTCCTTGCTCCTGCACGCACCTAAAGGTACAGTATCTAAACGCTCCTTCTGTTCTTGGGAAAGGGGGCCCAAGGCTCATCCTTATGCTTTCGGTTTTCGAGTGAAAAACAGAGTTGGGGAGACCTGTCAAGCTTTAGGATAGCTCTTTTAATAATATTTTATTGTAATAGAAGCTAAGCTTTTATACCGAATCGGGTTTGTTGATGGAATCATAGCCGGGCCGGAACTCTTGATCTATCAATAGAGGGTGAGAACTCAATCAGGAAGGACTGCTAGTCATCACCGAGGGTATGACCAAGGAACTGCTGCTGAGAGCGATAGACTTTCCAACTGAGATGGAGAGAATGCGCTCCTACTCTCTTTCAATCGCCGATGTTAAAACATCGAGGGCGTAGACCCGAGGGGAGGTTGAGTCAGCAGCTAGTTTTGCCGGAATAGGAATAAACGATGCAATTTAATCTGTAGGAGGAAGGTAGAGCAATAGACGGAATGAGTCTTAGTTTCAATATCCCCTGCTCTTGTTGTACTGTTCATGGCATGGTTTGGTGGGACCAATAATTGCTCTTGTTCCCGGACCGGGAAGTTTTTGCATTGATGCCGGGAATACACACTCTCTTTCTCTTTGAAGGAATCCGCATGGAAGGCTCTCGACCGGGTCATGGCATTGCTCTGGAGTGGAGCCGGGGAAGGAGCGAAGGGCAGAGGATTTAGCTTTGGCTTTGGTTCGGTTGACCGTATGACTATAGTTTATGTGGTCTTGTTCAAATAGAATAGGTCCCTTTGGGTGCTATCACATAGCCCTAAGCAGGGCAAGGAAGGTCTCTACAACAAAGAGATATGCCAATTAGCGGCACACTTACTATAAACCTATTTTCGTAAAATCCTATAACAACTCTTATCTTAGTGACTCTTCTCAAATCTCTTTAGGGAGTTAATTACTCTTGGGTATGGCGGAAGAAGAAAGAATAAGTAATAAATACGACTAGACTTTTAGCTTGAAGGTAGGCTTTAGTCTTTTAACAACCGATCTTGCGACATCAAGTTGTCAATCCGGGCATCGACTTGCCTTTTTTTGAGTATCCCTTTAGAGCAGAGCGTCTTTCCTATCTCTCCAGGCTAGTCTCTTAGATAGCAAGTCAAAGCAGCTAGTTCGAGGGTCAAAGTCTAGCAATAAGCTAGTGCGCTGATGAAAGTCGATAAGGAAAGTCAACAGGTCACTCCACCAGAGAAGAAGGGTTGTTGAGAAGTCAAGGAGTTCCGTCTTCTACGCTCTCCTTCTTTCTGCTTTCTGGATGATTAGAGATCTTACTAGCAAAAGGGAGAAAAGCTTACCTTAGCTACGGTTAAGTCATCACTTCGGCTAGTTCGTAAAAGAGCAAGGAAGCACTAGTCCGAGTACACGAAGACGCTGCCCTATCTATCTTTCTCCTCTCGAGAACGGTAACAGGCAGACGTAGCACACGCACTTTACTAATAGCGGGAATCACAGACCAGCCCTACAGTTCCTCTCTTTCGAGAGTCGAAATAGGATCGGGAACAATAGGAATGTCACCATCCTTATACAATTGATAACAAGCGATCGGACTCAAAATTGGGTACTACTATAAGTCACATTCCTAGCGAGGCATGACAGAACCTAAGTCTTTACCAATGAAACATGGATTTTTTCCAATGCCAATGAGTCCTTTTAGTCTCCTCCGTCATGAAGACTCAACTAAGGCAACTCACTATTGCCACCCGGGGCGCCTTCACCGACTCAGGACAGGAGCTCAGCATCGTGCGGTTCACCCAAAATGCGCATGTGCCTTATCTCTCTCCCCAACGACTGTGTAACGGAGCCACCGCCTACTTACTCGGGGTTGGAATGGTATAAATAAGGTTATGCTGGGGGGTTGTATACGATACGGTGGTTTCAGTGATAATAAAAGCTGTACGGTTCTAGCAAGTAAGCCAATCAGTGCAGCTGTTCTGTTCCTCAAGGTGGTTCAATCCCACCCGATAAAGGCATAGGCTGCGATACAGTGATAGAAAGTCCTTCCTTCAGTCCCTCAATCAGTCTAATGCGTAATGTCCGGTATTTAAAGCTTCGGGTGGGAAAGAGATTCGCTCGTTGTCGTGTATCCCATTGCTCTTATTACAGTGGTTGACAGTGGCTTATGTAAGTGTTGCCCCTGGGCTCCGGTGAGAGCCTTAATTTAATGGTTTTTCATCACCCTCTTCAAGACAGGTGCCACATTCATGGAGGACGACACATTAGGGGATAAGCACGGAGGAATCTAAAAATGTGAGTAGGAGATTCTAGTTCACAGCAAGATGCGGGCACTCCCGTTAGTCCCATAGCAAGAAGCGGTCAGGATGCAGAGACAGAGAGTCAGGGAAGTTCCTCCTATCTATAGGTAGGAGCGTAACGTCTAATAGTTTCCTGTAGTTGCTCTAGACTCCTCTCTTTCTCCTATCTATCAGACTATCTTCTTTTTTGTATTATTTTATTGTCTTATCTTGTGACATAGTCTTGTCTCTAGGTGAATATCACTATGGGAATGCGTTAGGATCCCTTCTCTGTCTCCCTCTCTTTCTTTCCTTTCTAGTAGCAAACTTTATTCTGTGGCTTTCCTTCCGTTCCGCGAGAGTAGGGCACAAAAAGTTGTCCTATCATTTATTGGTGTGGAAGGCCTTCCCATCCTCATTCCGAAACTAAGAGAGTAAGGCCACTTGTGACCTATCTTCTTGGTCCAACCCCTACTTTAAGAGGAAAGCACAAATCCCCCTTTCGTTTAGCCGATATCTCTTGAAGTATTTTTTTTGAAAAGCCTGCGGTAAGCCACTCTTCCTTATTTTGCTTCCTAGTTTCAAGCTTCTTAGATCTACCTCGCTTCATTCCCTGTCGGAATGGTTACTGGGAAGGGAAGCACAGCAATAACGCCTTTTTCCTTTTTTCTCCCGATTAGACGAAAGACATGTTGGGGCTGTATCCGAAACATTTTTGAACAGCCGGCCCGACAACCAAGCCTATAACCGGCAATAAGAGGTCAAGTTGAGACATACAAAGGCGCCAGTGAAGAGCTTAAAATCAGTACAAGGGCTGCTATTGAAGGGATGAAATCTCCCAATCAAGGACTGCTTAGGTCCCTTCTAGTCCGTCCTGTATTTGAGTATGATCGACGTATTGTATTTTACCTATACGGGCATATGTTCGACTTCCTGATCAAGGGCATCCGTCCACAAATTCTTTGATGTAAATCTAGATATTCCCGACTTTTCATACCATGGGAAATCCACTCGGACGAAGACATAGATGATAGGATTATTTGAGAGAAGAGCCGTGCCCTACCTATTCTACAAAACCTTATCCTAGTTTTTACTTTCTTTTTATATATATAAGCATTCATCAACGGATTCTGCTTCCACTGCCTTAGTGCTAATTACAAACTAATTATCCTCATCCCAAAACCCCTTACAAAGAAAGGTAGGCGTGCAATAAGAGAAAGCTTACCTTGCCCCGAGAGAGACCATAGGATAAAGTCAGCGTGCAAGAGCTAGAGAATCCCGGGGTATAGTGAGAGACCTGGTGCAAGCTTTTAGAGTATGGCTATCAGTCCCAAGTTTAAGCTAATCACTCGTAAGGTTATGTAGCCCGCCTATAGCCCAGCCTTTAAGCATCAACAGAAGATCCAGCGGGATAGTCGTTCTCTGTATCCAAATGCTAGAGTAGGAGAGGAGTAAGCTAACCTTATCCAACCTTTGTATCCGTAAATCCCTATATAGCCTACCTGCGTTGTACCCTTTTGCGAGCAAGTCAGCCTCTATTTATTAAACCCTTTCTAGAGTCACCAGCTAATCCTAAAATCCCAGGTGCGTAAGCAAGCTACCCTTTAGTAGTCAGCAACCCTCCTAAGCCTTGTTTTTAGGAGTAACCTGGGATCTTTTTAAGCTCGTTATAGGAAGACGCGCTATATGAGTAATCTATCCTAGTAGACATTATACTAGGAAGCTCCTGAGTCAACCTCTAATCTATAAGCCAGTCAGCGGGATAGATGAATATGAACTTCTCTAAGAGAACTGTTCAACGGGTTTAATTGAATTCCGTTATATGATCAGATTAGATATTCTCTAAGACTGTATAAGAGAGACCTAACTAACTGGATTGCTGGCAGTGATCATACCCGATGATGTGAACCCGATTGAATCAGCTCTTGTGATCATATCCCATGCTATCAATGGGAGTTAAGTCCGCCTATCCATCAACATAAAAGTGAAAGGAGCCCGCTAACTACTGCACTTCCTAATGTGAGATATTGAGTTTTGCCTAAACTTGCCCGCCCGTACTCTTAACTTTTCGCTTAAGCTCTCAGACTAGAGCTATTTCTCACTAAACCGAAAATTCTAATATACCCCTCTCTCCTCTCTCCTCAATGGCTAAATACCAAAGCTAACCTTAAATGGGTTAAAGACCGAGCCAGAACAGGAGCTTAGCCTCAATCTTAGATAGGAGATTCCCCATAACAACTCAACTACGTCGAGCCTTGCCTTGAACAAGCCAATCAACCTCAATCAACGGAAATGATTTCAGGTGAAGCTCACCCCTCTTGTTCTCATCTTAAGGGACTTAGCGCTGTGGAATAGGAAAAGCACAGCTTTCGTGTCACCAGCAATCCTTTTTCGTTTATTGGGGGGGCAATCCATTCCATTAGCACTACCAAGCATTCCTTCTTCAACTACGGTGAGTTAAGATAGGAGTCCTTTTGCTCCCGTTAGACAAGCAAAGGCGAAATAGAAAAATCAAAAAGCTCCGTCTGGAAAATCAGATCAGAGTAGGCTAGGGCAAGAACCAATAGAATATAACGAACAAAGGAATGGGTCTTCACCACAGGCTGGAAAGCAAATCCATCAGCCTAGAGCAATGAGTCTTCGATGCCGAGTTCTTGATGGGCCGAGAAAGAGAATCCGAGAAAGAACGATGTCCGGCATGGATACCTTATCTTCCCCGAGCAACAAGGACAAGGAAGCATTCTTTCAATGTGTCCTATGGGAAAATGAAGATGGATCATTTGATTCCACTTCTCCGTTCTAGGACATCCTTTTAGCAGAATGAGTGGGAGGCTAGATCGATGCTTTCCCAGTAGATCGATATAGAGAATCAGAGGACTCACTCTATCCAATAAACCGGTAGAAGTCCCACTAATAGAGTGGTGATCTTCCCCTTAGGGGTTAACAAGACAAAGATTCCACAGAAGCAGAATAACAAGTCTATAGGTCATGAAGGCATCTGGGATGCTGGCTTTGACGAGTAAAGGCAGTTCCTCTTTCAACAAGGGTTGCGGACAATGCCTGTTCTTCTTCTTTGATGATTCAATTTGTAGATGTCCCTGTGGACAGATAAAACAACGAAGCTCTTTCTCGATGTCAAGAGCATAGATGACATCTTTCTTTCTGGTTTGCTTTGCAGTTAGGCCTCTTTGTTTGGTTACGGGTCTCTCCCCTCCCCTCAGAATGGTATCTGATTCAGGATAGCCTTTTGCCTGGCCGGTTTCCCAACCTCTTCCCACGCCCGGAGGCTTTTAGCTTTTTTATCTTTACTTTAGTAGCTCGTGCTGATCTGGCTCAGCGAGGCCTTGATCCATATATCATTGAAAAAGGGTAGCTCACCCAACCGGAAAGCACCCCGTAAAGGCTGCTAGGGCTAGGGAGAAAACATACGAAGAATCGAAGGAAGAACTCCCAATGGAAGGGTAGAAATCTTAGCTATACAGCAAAGCAACTACTATTCCATAATGATGGGAAGAGAGTGAAGAACAAACTCAAGTCAAACACACTCTTATGTTTCAATTAGGACTGTCCCGGGCAAGGATGTGAGCCGGTTGCCCTTTTCTGTAGACACTGATATGGAACCGAAGACTGACTCTGTGGTCACTGAATCTGAACTATAACCAACCGGCAAGGACGAACCGGAGAGATGAGCCTGATTACATTCAATAGAAGCCCAATGGAAAGAAGTCCCTTGACCTGATAGATAATGCTTTCTCTTTGTTTCATAATGGTATAGAGATCCCGTGTTGAGAAACTGACTCCGTCAGAGCTATAGTGAGAATCATAGTTGATACCATTATCACATAGTGTTTATTTTTTTTTTCTACATTATGAAGTTTGAGTGGGTCAAAGGATGATAGGGGAAAGAGAATGCCCAAAAGATGAGCATGGGCAGGTGCCCAGCCACTGGGAAATGAAAATGAATCCAATTCAGATGCCAGTTTCGGGCCATAAGCCTTTTCGTCGGAAATCGGATTCGAGACTGATTCCAGAGTCATAGACATCTGCAAAGGCATCAAGCCAGTCTGTCCTTTCCGCTAATTGCTTCACGAACTGCCTTAGGAAGAGTCAAAGCCAGGCAACGATTCCATCTGGTCTAGTGACTTAGATTCCCAGGCTATCAGCCTACTCATTTGGCATGGGCCTACTACTTCTATTGACTTGGATTCCTTTTCTATTGCTTCTCTCGCTTCCTATGGAGTCAAAAAGGCTGTAAATCGGGCAACTTTTGACTGCCATATGAATGCACACCCAAGGGAAAGAGCTTCCAATCTTGTTGCTACTCTTCCATAAATGGTAGTTCAATAGATGCTTCGTCACTTCCATTCTACTACGTAAGGGGAAAGTCACATCTATGGGAATCTCGCTACGAAGGAGCACATCTCAATCTGTCTATTCCAATCTATGTTCTTGCATCTCCGATCTAGCTACGGAGATTGATGGTAGGTACTCTGACTTCTTATTATTTTTCTTTTTAGCCTGACATGCATTTCAGGACACTTGATTATTTGCAGTTTGGTGTAATGGGTAGGTAATCCTAGATGTTTCCTGAAACTCCTGATTACTGATTACCAGTTAGTTATGGCCGAGATAGAAAGCTTTTTTAATCCGCAATAGGGGACCAAGCCATAGCTTTCTAGGCGTTCATACACTCAAGCAAGCCCTTTCTATTAACCATTGGGCTCGGGAATGGGGTGCCGCATTTTTCTTTTTAGAGGGGGCTTTGGTAGTCAACTGTTAAGGCTCTTTGTCTTTCATACGCTAGGTTGAGGGACGTAGTGGATAGAAGACTTGAGTAGCTAAATTGAATGAGGGGCCTAGCTTGCTTTCTTATAACCTTCGAGGCTTTGAGATGTAGTTGACTTGAAGCCTAAACTTGCTTTCCTTCGATTCTCCTGTTTTAGGCGACAGGTTGCGGTGAGACAGGAGGGAGGGAAAAAGGAAATTTAACGGCACGGATTTCATAAGATAGGTGTAGAGGAGTCTAGCAAAGCGATAGGAAAAAAAGGGCCTTTCGGCTATGTTTACTTTGTCATCAAGGGGCGGAGCGAAGTAACTAGGCGGAGATGCAGGATCGCTGTAAGTAATTTCTCATAGAAGATAATCTTATCATTTTTAGAGAGTCTGATTCCCCTTTGTTCAAGTCCGAGGTCGTGTCTCCTTAGCTAGGGCGCCGAAGTTAGTAAATCACGAATACGAGTTATACTGGACCTTTACGAAGGTCATGCTTTCTTTTGAGGCTCAAGCTTTCTAGTAGCTTTGACTAACACGAGTCTTTGTAACCGAAAAAGTAAACATGCCCTAGGATGGAGTAGTAAGCTCTTGAGATCTTATCCGGTTTGGAGGTTGTTCTGCGTTTGCACAGTTCAAGGCTTCCTCCCTGTATACAAAGCCGCACCGAAGCACAGCTTTCCAAGCTTGGTATGGAATAGGATCTGGTCATGCGATCTCCGATCCAAGCGCTTTAGTAGATTGCTGGACCAAGGTTCCGAGCGTAGAATCGAATCTGCTCTTTTATCCGCTAACAGATCAGTAGGCTCTGACAGCCTCCTCTCTTCTGCTAAGGCATGAAAAAAGGAAACTCTAAAGTCAAGAAGGAATGCTCGGCCTACGCCTAGCTTGAAGTTTGATCTTTTGCTATCAATTTGGACAGCGCTATGCTTCTACCTATTGAGAAAAACGCATAAAGGATACCAGTACATGGGCAGCCATTGTAGTTACAACTCCGTGATTGTACTGTGCTGTTTGAGCACCACTATTCTTTCTTTCATTGAATCGATAGCTTCATAGCCTTCCTTAGTCGATCCACGAATTTTTTCCAAAATTGGTATTAGATCTTTCTTTAGTATTTTTTTTCATATAGAGAAGTTAACAATCTCTAGGGATTTAGAGAGCCCTTTTTAGAGAGATAAAGACTTCAAGACTAATCCTGTCATCCCTGTCTTAGTATTAGTAGCGACTGTATGGCTATTAGATAGACCAATAAATAAGTCCTTCTATGATACGCATCCGGCTTCTCTCCCGCCTTGCATTATTGTGGTAGTTAGGCTTTGAACTGAACATCTAATTGGTGGGCTTAGTTAAGTGCGGCCTGGCCTCATAACGTGTTGTTGATCCTAAATGACTGAGCTCTTCTTAATAAAAAAAAATAAGCAATCGGCAGTTCCACAAGATGATCTGATCTTTGAGTTAGGATCCTTCGTTTGAATGAGGCTTGGAGGCTTATGGATCATGGCATATGTTCCATGCTAATAAGTTTCGTTCTCCCCGGTAATGAAGGATAGGAATATCAATCAACAGGCAAGAGTGAAAGGTTCTTAGAAGGCTAGCCTTTGACCTTTGGAGAACTAATGGTACTGGACTGATAGCGGGGACGCTAATAGTTGACTATTAGGATTACCTCTTCTCTGTCCTTATCTTAGGGTTTACTAAGAGGGATATGTGGTACCCTTCCTCAAAGCCTATTCTCAAGCAGCGGATAAGATAAGAGCGGATTCGAGAACAGGCATAGAGGCCTTAGAAGAGAGAGACTGGCAGGCATAACCTTCTTGACAACAGCCTTAGCCGTCCTCCAGACAAATTCCTTTCTCTCTCTCTGATGGATAGCAATTCCGATAGATCAAAGAGTCACAAACCTTGCTGCCACCTAATCGATGAATCTTGTCCCCCTTTTTTTTGTGGGGGCTTCCCGCGAGAAGGTTTTTTGTTTAAGACAGCTTTTCGTGCCCTTACTTTTGAGTCTATCAGCTGCAACAAGGGCTGCGGGAACGAGTGCTTGCCCCGACCGATACCACCATTCATTACCGTGAACCAGCCCCTCTTATAGGCAGGTCTTTCTTTAGAACAGATTCATTGCAGAACATAAAACCTAATTTAGAATCAGAATCGCGCTTGGAGCCTATCGCTAGAACGAACAACACACCTGCGACCAGACTTGCTAAGCTAGTAGGGCTTGTGGGCAAAGCAAGAGATCTTATTTTCTCCTTAAGGATAGGGAAGTCTACCTCACCCTCGGGGGGAGATATAGGAATAAAGTACCCTGCCGCTGGATTCCTTGATGGATCTTGTCTTATGAATAGATAGGAAGAGAATCTGATCAATCTAGGCAATCTTGTCCGAAAGAATCACAAAGTCCCGTAACCCGCCTAAGCGTGTGAGTCATAGACTTTGTACACCTTCGCTCGTCACTTCACTTACTGAACTTACCGAAACTCGCTACCGTAAGATCACAGAAAGACGTATTCACCTTAAAGTCTAGGCCTACCTTCTATCTATAGGCTCAAGGGACGGTATGAGTTCTCTGCGATTAGACTCTGAACTCTTATGGCCTGAACAAGCAAGTGAGATACTCAAGATGAGCGGCCGATCCCAATTTATGGGGAAGATCCAGATTCCCAATTAGCTGATCTAAAGCACGGGGTTGATTGATTTGAAAGTGAAAGCTCGGTAGCGGGACTGACCAGAACCAAGCAAGGGGGCTGGCTATTGAATCAGCTGCTAAGGGAAATCCGCAGTTCTTGGAATAAGAGCTATGGGATAGAATTCCATTCAAGAGTAGGTATTGAGGCTTTGGCGACGAAGAAAACTGAGAACTTATTAGAAAACTTATTAGAATAGGCCTTAAGCTAACTTAGATAAAGAGTCCACACTTCGGGCATCCGGTACAGCAGAATGGTAAACTGCTGCAAAGCACACAAAACCAAGCGCCGCACTAAAGCTGCAAAGTCAACTGCACACGTAACCTGCCGACCTACCACTTAGACCTAGTAGTGTAGTCCGTAAGAGAGCATCACCCCTAGTCGGGAGTGGGTTGATGGCCCTTATGTAGCAATGGGTTCGGAGCAGTAAGCAGGACAGCTTTCTTATCCCTCCTGTAACTCTTGTTTTGATGCTTAAATAGAGGCCTCATCACGTAATACACTAAGCCGAGTCTCAAGTTCCAGCTGTCAAAGAGTTCCACATCTCTGGAGTGAAAAGCTTCCCTAAAGGATAAGCAACTAGTTAGTTCAATCAGGACTGCCCTGCTGTAACCTAGGGATCACCTGGTGAATGGTCTCAGGCAAGCATGTTGAAGTGCTCGTGTATTCCACTCTGGGAGGAATGCGTATTACGCTTTGAAGAATCCATGCCCTTCATTGCAGGATGAATCAGAGAGTAGTAGTCTATGCAAGAAGAGAAAGACGTCCCAGATACAACCACCCATTTCACTCAAAGATAGTCTCGTTTGGCCTAAGGTGAAAGATGCGGATTGCACAGAGATTAACATGATATAACCTCCGATCCGGCCTCAACACAGGAATAGCCCAGATCTGCACAACGTTATATCCCAGATCGTTCATAATGCACAAAATAGGCCTACGTCCTACCAAGCCCCTCGATCCACCTACGGAAAGCCAGTAACTCTAGAGTAGATAGAAAGAAATAGAATAGAGTATGACAGAACCAGTAGCTTTGAGCTTGAGCTTGAACGTCTTTCAGCTCTCACGACCCAGCTGCTATTGAATCCGCGTAAGGAGATGCCGATGAGGGTACAATAATAGAGAAGAGAAAAGAATTAGCTTTGGTTCAGAGCTTGAATCATAATATCCTTCAGTCACTCCAGGTGAGAAGTTCGGCTAAGCCGGAAAGAGTTAGATCCTCTTTGAGATGAGATGCGGCAATGTCCTAATCAAAGCAGGCGCAAGGTCAATGATTTAGCTCAAGGCTCTTCTTCTTGATAGCATGGGTCTCGGAAGGCCCCCTCGCTCTAAAGGGGCTGGCTGCTTGATGGCAGCTATCCTGCTCTGTCTTAGATAATTGGAATGGAATTGGTAAGGTTCGCTAGCTCTTTCTTTTGAGACGAATGAATGCCGAAGAAAGGAAGCTAGTCAATAAAGCGTGATAGGGAAAGGCCTTGCCTTGCCTTATTACCAGGAAAGATAAAATGGGCCAAATCGCCTGCTAGAGAAGAATAGCTTTTCTCTTTCGACTGGGAACTGCTTACCTTTGGTGCTTTTTATTTATATAAGTAGTAGTTGATCCCGTAGAGGCAAGGGCGAATCGAGTTAGCATCCCGCCATTCAAAGAGAAAGACCCGGCGCATCTCTTCCTTAATAGCCTAAGGCCGGCGATAAACTAAAGGCACTTTCCTTTATCTCTTATCTTAGTATCTTAGAGCTAACTTCAGAGACCAAAAAGGAATATGCATCGTCATAAAGAGCCTTATTCAATAAGCAGGCGAGCTCCGATTAACTGCCCGGCAAGACGCGCTCCTTAATAGCCATAGAGTCAATACCCGGCGAAAGGCGGATCATAGAATCCGCTGTTTGATAGGAAGAATAGGTTGTATATGTTATAAACTTCAAGGATGACGGACTTCTATGCGGAAACCGGAGAAGTAGGTACCCGAAGTTACCGAACAAACTAGCCACTCGTTGATTAGCAGCCACCGTGAGGCCTGCTACTTTCTGGGCAGAGGAAAGGCCAAACTCGAAAAACAATTCATTTGACTTGGTTCACTCCGTTCGTAGACTCTATCGACCCTGGAATGGGCAGACGTACAAGCACCGGTCTGGTACTCTTCGCGTGGCTCGGTAAGCGATAACTTCCGGAATGCAAGGCATATCTAGCTTTCACTCAACTATATGATACTAGTTGGTATCAGCACATGAAGGCTATAGCAAAAACTCTTATTCGTCATCAACAGGATAGGACCAGAGCTTCTATTTACTCAACAGCTCTTACTGTAACAGAAATAGCACCGGTTGGTTATTCAAGACCGCCACTTCTATAACACCAACTGCGGATACCGTACCTTCATGTACAGCTTTCTTCTTTCACAACTCTTTCCTCCTAACGCTGGTAAGACGCTTTCTTATCCCGAACTATATGGCGTAGTGTATTCACTTAGACTCAATTGAAACTGAGCTTTTGTGGGCCTTTCCCTTACAGGCTTTCTTTCTAATGAAAGGGCCTAAGACTCAGGGGCGTGCGTGGGTCAGTTTAGTTTGGTCCTAGCTTATCGTTAGGGTACTAAAATAAAACGCTTGAAAGCCAATGGGAATAGGCTAGCCCGCACTTGAAATTAAAAGGCTTCTATAACAAGGGCATTACGGGATTGAGAGCAAGTGGTACGATAAGACCTGCAAGAAGGCCCCGAGCTACATATCTATCGCGGCTAAACATCACTGGAACGGAGCGGAGTCACTCGACTTAGAAGATGGGATTGAGCTCTACTTCTTATTCTTAATACGAGAGGAGGGTCACAGGCTGATAGGTGGAAGTATTCAAGATAACTATAGAGCGGAATGCTTGGAGCGAGCCGAGCGCTTTCCTTTTAGCCGTGTAACTTGGCCTATTGGTCTACTGGTCTATTAGTCCTTGTTCTCTTTTCGTTATCCGCATTGGAGCTAGAAAGGGCTACTTGTAGGACTTGTACCGATCTGTATTTAGCCAGCTCTTTAGCTCTGCTTGGGTCTATTGGTCTAGAGCTCTTCGGTTAAATGTCCTTTGTTTGTTGTCCCGTCGTTAAAGGTCGAGGGCAGAACTTTGGGTTAGAGCTCGAGGGTTATATCCAATGAATGAAGGGCACCGATGCCAGCCACCAATCCCCTTTCATCTTGGGGGCAACTCTATGCCTTCCCAGCTTTCTTTGCCCAGACAATTAATTTATCTTTACTTGGCTCAGTCTCTTCGAACCTCTACCTAGAGCATCTTCGAATCTTGTTGAATTGGTCTACCCCATTACCTTATAGTTTAGTTAGAACCGGAATCCCTATACCTAAAGCTACTGATTCAGATTCTGTTATTAAACCTGAGCCTTCTGAAGAGTCCATGTCCCTTTAGCCGGTGGAGCTGGTTCTAACCTCTTCTTTCGCTTACTGCTTTAGGAATATCAAGATTAGTCCACTACTAGAGAAAGAGCCCTTGTCTTTGGCGCCTAGTCTTCAAGTTCTTCTTCAATGTCAATTGTAACTTACTCCAATGCATTCTTTCACTCCCGTTCCTATCTTATTTTTACAATACCGGAACATCCTCTGCGCCGTGCCCTGGATATGCCATTTCCGCCTAACCCGAATCTCTTTCTTGACTGAGCTGCATTTCCAATCCGTTTAGTCGGTCTCGTACCCAAGTGTATATCCCTTATTTGTTTGCGTAACACTCTTGATATTTAAACCAGAGAATAAGCTTACCGCTCTAAGTCGATCTATTATTCTCTTTACCTCCAAACCTTCCTAGTCGAGCTTCCACCGCCCCTAAAGAAAGAGACGGGAGCACATCCGTAACTCAACGTTACGACTTACGGGCACTCATCTCATGGATACCCCTTCTTTTCTTGAGCCAGAGTTGGGGCTTTTGCGGCATCTAGTTCAGTATCAGATAGAGCAGATAGTTTAGTCCCTTGGCAAAGAAGGTTGACTTCTCTGTCACTTCCGTACTTCTGTAACTTATCTTTAGCTTATTAATTGAATTGGTTATAAAGTATTTCCCTGGTATTGGCTAGAAGAGAGGGATTAGTCCCCCTCCAACACTGACTTCTTAGTCGAGTAGTTATCTTTCTCCTTAGCTTCGGTTTTATCGAAACTGGCTACTCCTTATGATATGCCACCTCAACCCCCGATCTAAGAGCATCTGAGAACATCTCCGGCATTGTCGAGGGAAACTCAGATAACCGGAATGATTGGCCTTCATGCCTATCCCCATTGATCAGAACTGGCAACAGATCTTTCAGCGGATGTAGCAGCGGATCAATATCCGCTGTGTTCAACTCCTGCTACTGGGTCAACTCCAAACCAACATTCGGGAAGGGAAGCCAAACTACTTCTTGAACTAAACAACTTCTTCCTTTTCATTGATTGACTAATGCCCCTCGGTTGAAAGATAATCTTTTACCGCTGGATCAGCTGCAGAAGAATTCTTCCTATTATAGATCACTGCCATCTCACGAATTGGATTTGAACCAATATCTCCGGGCGACTTTCCTTTTAGTCGATCGTGAGTGGGTCTGTCGTCCTCCTCATTATAGTCCTCCTAAAATCAATAGCATTTCGTCGGAAAACATCCTGTCTTTTTACCTGAGTAGTCCTATGCATAGTCAGTACTATAGCCCCAATCATGGCAACTAATAAAATGAGACTAGAAACCAAAAACCAGACGAAATAGTAGGTATAAAGTAAATTGCCCAATGTTTCCAAATTAGTCCAACTTCGTACCTTTCCGGCATAAACAGTATATCTCAGAGAGGTCGTATTTCTTTGGGTTGGTAGTAATGGAATGGTTTCATTATCTAAAATGAAGAACATTTCCCACCAAAGGATCAGTCCAATAATACCACTCACTGGTAAATAGCGCAATACTTCTTCGTGAATCTCTGCTATTTGAATATGGAACATCATAACAACGAATAGGAATGAAACGGCTATAGCTCCTATATGAACTACTGGGAAGATCATAGCGGAGAAGTCGAGACCTAACAAAATAAGTAAACCTGAAGTGTCGCGAAAGACTGGGATGGGAAACAAAACGGAATGTACCGGATTTTTAGCACGTGCAACCATCAAACCAGAGACCAAAGCAGGGCTCGACAAAACAGAAAGTATCATGGTACCCTTAGTCCAAAAAGCCTTCCCTGAAATGGAACTTTCATGCTGGAGCAAGAACTAGCATGAAAGTCGATCTATTACGACCAGCGCGGTTGTTCGTATTTCATTTTCTTCTTCTAAGCCTTACATGCACTAAGTTACTGACACTTACGGAATATCGAATCTTACACTGTGCACTGACTATAGTCAACTTCTATTCGCATTGACCGTAGAAAGTTCCTTCCTATCCTATAGCACTGACCAAAGTAGGTCGAGTTGACCTTCCAATGCATTCTTTTCGATCTTGTATAAAGTATACTTAACACCAACCCAATCTCGATCTTTTAAAGATGTTCTGTTCACATACTCGTTTTCACACATAGGAACAGATAGGCAGGAAAAACTACCCTTTCTAGAAAGAAGGAGCCTTCTTATTTTATTTATATACATGATAAACTAGTCCAAGAACCTCCTCAGCTTCACTCAGAACGACTAACTAGGTCGATGCCTACTCCTCCTTCCTCTTAATCTAATCGACTCATCCTTCCGTTCATTCTTATTATTACTTACCATACGAATTTTTCAATGAAAGATGCATAGGTATTTTGGAGGTTTTTGTGGATTAAAAGACTAGCGATCAACCCCCAACTATACTATATATTCCATAATATATATACGATGAAATAAGAGGCGACCTGCCCCAGAAGCTTGCAGAATACAAAATATGGACAATCAGTAGACTGGCTGGCGAGGCCAGGTAGATCTCTGTGGGGTCCCCTTCTCCGCTTCAAATGGGAAGGCCAACATCCTTTTGTCGCCCGTTAGCAAGACCGAAACTAGATGCGTCGAGCTGCCTAAGGTCTTGACCACCTCCTCTTATTTAAAGGATAAAAAGTTGTACCATAAAGTGCAAACTAGACTCCGCATCTAGATCAAGTTACCTTTCAAACAGCGTATTCTCGGCATCAATGCACCAACCCCTGGCAAGACCCGATCGGAAATAACCCAAGAGGAATTAGAAGAGTGGCTTAAAAGCTCCTTTAAGCCATCAAATTTCCCTTAATTTACACGAGATTCATATTTATTTTTTGGGATTCCACTAATAGATTGGATAATAATCTAACTCCCGCACCGGAACTCTTGCTTCTTGGCCAAGAGAGGCTTATCGCTGCAATCGATTCCTAACATCTGATCGGCGATTGTGAAAAAAGAATAGGAGTCCTTTAGCCTTCGGTCAATAGGAGTCATTATTCCCTCTAGTAGGTCAGTCAGTCTTTAAATGTGTTCCATAGAATAGAAGAGAAAGAGTCAGTCTTTACTCCTTAGTCTGCCGCTATCTTTCATCCCTTAATTGCCTTATCTTTTATTTTTCTGTTGTAAATGTAAACCGGCCGTTTGTTAGGATCTTATCGCCGTAACCAGTAATAGGCTTATCTGCCGTTTCATTCGCATTATCGTGAGCGGGTCTGGTGAACTACCCTTTCACTGGTTCTAGCTACTATTGGATTTGAACCAATTAAGTATTCCAACTCTGCCTTTTAGGGTAAGATACCCTGGCTTTCAGTTGCAGTACTGGTAATTGGCGACCTTGGGACGCATCTCAAGTGTACTGGGCACCCCCTCTTTGCTTATAGACTCAGCACAGAAAAAGCAAAAAAGAAGCAACTCCTTGAGCGCTAGGAGAGGGACCGCCAGATTGAGGATGAGGAGCGGGGTCGTTCGTTTTTCAAGCACGAATAGAACGATCTAATCTAAAGGGGTGTGCAACCTAGAGAGATGGCCGTCTCTCTTTGATGAATGTGGTATCGAGGTTCGGTTCATTTGGAAAAGAGGTCAGTCTTAGGGGAGACCATGCGAATGGTTGAATTGAATACACGTTTTCTCATTAATCCAATCTAAGCGGCGAAATCAATTTGTGGTGGAACTAATATATATTTATATATTAGTTTGCTTCGATACAAGAGATCGGCCCCGAAGCAAGCAAGGTATGGTGGGTGCCAGCAACTTTCACTTGTTGGGAGTAGGGGCTGAAAAGAGCTCTTTGTATAGGTTGGGTTTGCTGGGCTTTGATGCTTACCTTATTATTATGAAAAGGGGAAGGTTTGATAAAGGAGCTTTTAAGCCCTTTTGCTGGATTGTTGGTCTGCAGCCCCGCCCTATAGATAGAATGAATCAAATAAGGAGAGGCGACCGAGCCACTCTTATACTACTCCTTACCTCACCCCCTTCTCACTCACTTAAAGGAAGGGCGAAGTCGCTGAAGCGAGTCTAAAGGCCAAAGAGTGATCTTTGAACGTTACTACGCTACGCATCCTTATTAATTCATAGGTATAGTGTAAGGTAGGTTTGTTTGGGTATAGCAGGACTTGAACCTGCGACCATTAGGTTAAAAGCCCAATGCTCTACCAACTGAGCTATACACCCCAAATATATAAATATAGTAGTAAATAAAGATTGGTGCAGAAAAGAGGGCGGGGTTGGGTCTGGCCTTCTCCTCATCATATTAAAGGGGCTCTGTATGAGGCTCGTACTGCGGAGCAAGCGAAGAATAAGGGCGCGCGTTAGCACTCCTGCAAGAAAACGGCCTTACTCAACAAGCGCACCTTTATTAGTAAGTTGTTTACACTCATTGAAGATTATATCTACAAAAGGAGGTCAACGGGGGATACTCAAGTTGCTCTCACTGACACCATCTACGAGAAGGTGAGGTCGTCTTTCTTTCCAGCCAGCCGCCATACGGTTCGCCTTAAAGCCGGAGAAAGGGAGGAGCTGTTATCTATGTAATTACGGTCTTTGTTGGCCGTTGTTCCGGTCGAGCACTCTCTCTTTTATTTGCTTTGTTCAATAGAGTCTTACCAAACAAGACTGACTTCTGACCAACCCGCGAAGGGTTGTGAAGTTGGACCAGGTACGAAGAATGAATCTATATCTGTGTACGGTACGGAAGTTGCTGGCCGGCGGCCGCTCAACTGTTCGAGCGCAATACTGTGGTGGTTGGTTCCGATTCGACAAGGGTATAATGCCTGGTCGAAGGTCCAGTACAGTAGGTAGCAGGCGTGTTCGTTTTGGCTCCCGAGCGAGAACGAGAAATAGGCGCTCGCTGCACCATTCTTGCTGCTATGTACGTGAACCTTGACTTGAGAGATTCATCCAATGGAACCCACACTCAAAGGAGGACCACAAGCTCGGGGCTCGACGAAACAGAAAATATTAGCATTAAGAAACTTCTTGGGGTTAGCTGTGAAAGAAAGAGCCCGGCATTCATTCATATTCATAGCTTAGTCTACAAAAATAAAAGAGGGACCAGCCTCATCGTGGTAATTATCGGACATCTCTGATCGTTCACCTCTAATGTGACACGTTCCCTCCCAGTTATATGATCAACGGGATCAGTCGGCTAGAGAGCGGGGCTATTCTTCTTCCGGGGAGGCTAAGTCGTCCCCTCTACTGATCGAACCCTCAGTTCGGGGGTCTTCGTCAACATGTTATGAGGCTCCAGTCTTCGGCGGGTCACCATTACTTGACTTAGAAAGGCGAACATCTAGGCAAGGGAAAGCGCAGTGCGCCTGGTGCAAATGGCTTAAATTTTTCATGATATACCAATCAGAATGGGGGACCCTACCTACGTACATGATTGATAGAAGAACTACTTAGGGGGTCGGTCAACTTGATGCGGGAGAGGCATGAGTGCTGTTCGATCTTGTGGTGTATTCGTTTGTAGTGAGTAGGGCCTCTTTCTCGTTGATCAGTTCGCCTCCGCTCTATTGAAAGGTCTCCATTCCTACGGCGGTTTTGTCAACGAACGCGTCTCGGGCCGGATTGACTAACCTAACCCTTAATTAAGGGGGCCTTGCCGTAGTTGGGTGCTCTGCTTTAGTGTGATTGACGAAGGCTAGGCTAGTAATACCAAAAAGAATTTAAAAGAGATCGGGGTCGATAGTTGGCAAGGAACTTGATCCCCCAAAAACAAAAAAGGGGCTGCTGCGGTCGAACTCTAATTCTGGAAATTAAATAAGTCGGGGCCCTTTTACCTTACCAAGTCTACCGGATAGAAATTTTAAGATCGGGTTCAAATAGATACGGGAAAGGCTTTCTCCCTAAGTGGAATCGGTGGAATGCCCTGCTTCCGGCTAAGTATACAGAGTTGGGTCTACCGTTCGTTCAACCGTTACCTCTATTCTATTTTAGTGAAGGGAATGCTCTAGCCTCTCTGCAAACCTGCACAGTCCCGGGTCTCTCAATCTTCCAATCCAGCCTCCTTTCTAGATATAGACCTGAGTGGCCTTTTTCCCTCTTATTCAATTAATTACTAGGCTTGGTGTACATAGCAAGAACCCGCTCAAAGTGACGAGATCTTGTATGACTGAGTTTGGCAAGGACCCCCTCCACCACCTATCCTTACTAAGGTAGAGAACCCTCGTAATGAATTGAAATTATTTAAATATAGCCATCAGACCATATGGATGATGGTAAGCAAGCAAACAAACAACGAGCAGACATGGCAGATAAATCCACCCTTGACGCAAAAGCGCTTAGCAAACTCAAATGCACCAGTGTAAGAAATCAGAGATTTTTTAGTTTATGAAGACACTGAAAATAAACTTCAGCAACTTGCGCATCAGCGATGACAACATCATTACCGAGCACATGGATTGGGACACATCAACAAAAGTGGCTTTTGAACGAGACCTACCGGCTTAGGGGCTGTTTATACTAAAATGGGTGTACCCAGGTTCCGATCTCTAAATGGATCTGCTATAGCTACTCGATCTCGATCAAATGGCTTTGGATCTGTCTCTACATCTGTAATATCCGTCCGTATCTACATCTGTAATATCCGTAACAGGGTATGGAACTCAATATCGATCTGAAACTGGCTGGAAGGGGTTTGATAAAAAAGAAGAATCTACTTCAACCGATATGCCCTTAGGCACGGCCATACATAACATAGAAAGAACACTTGGTTGGAAAGGGTGGACAATTAGCTAGAGCTGCGGGTGCTGTAGCGAAACTGATTGCAAAAAGAGGTTAGTTAAATCATTAGAGAAGTGCATTCGAGAAGGAAAGATTGCATCGCTTTGACCAGACAAAGCAACCTCGAATCTCTCAATCAGAAGCCGTGCCCCATGGGTAGTCCAATTCCATCCGCTGTCTCCCTCTCGCTACCATGTTGATAAAGAAAATTCGTATTTGATAAAATTGTAAACAGAGGATCTTGTACAGTGTGGTGGCACCATCTATCCATGAGGAAGAGGTGTACATCGTTTAACAGTAGACTAGCTCCATGGTATGGTCAGTCATGAATTCCTTATCGAATCACTACTGGAATATAGCTTATAGAAAGAACAGCTTGAAGCAAGTGGCAATGCGTCAAGGGCATTTCTTTCCGGCAGTGGGAAAGCCTACTTGAGTAGTGCGTTGGATCTACGCTTGGGCAGCTTCATCGAGACTTCACATACGTAGATTGCCATGTTTGTATCCGAACGAAAACACCTTACTGAACTGATGTTCTTGTTTCCATACTTCAATCTTTAACTAGAGGAAGGGAATGGCCTGATAGAAGGAATGGAATGCTTAACGGCTTTGAAAGAGAGGACAGAAGAAAGGCCGGGTTCCCTTTTCCTAGGAGGGGCTGCTCTTACACCCGCTCAGAAAGAAACCACTTGCAAGAGCAAAGAAAGCAGGGCACCTTAGAACAATAAGCGCTACGAGAAGGTAGGAAAACGAATTCCTAAATAAAGGAAAAGGTACCTTAGACGATAGCTAACAGACGTACTACATGGATTAGGATGGCTGGGCTGAAAGGATGATAGGCCAAGCAAGAGGTTTGACATCGCTACTCACACATCAAGAACCGGAGAAACTTCAATAAAAAAACAAAGAAAAATGAGGACTTCCGACGAGCCGGGTCAGGAGTTAGACATTTCAATAAAGGCATGCGCCAACCAACAAGCCTGGAATGAGAACGGACTGACTCTAGGAAGAAGGAATTTTCCCCTTAGGCCAAGAAAGATAAATCCGGACTTGCTCCGGGGTTTCAGTTAGAATAGAAAGTATAAAGACAAAGCAAATGCCGAAAGAAAGAGGCCCGGAAGGAACAAGGAACTTCACTCGCTGAGAAAAGAGAAATCAGTCTGTGCTCCGTTAAAGCAGGTACAAGAAAGAAAGCTAAAAGCATTCTCCTTATAGGAAGAAGCTAGCCAGAATCTGAAGAGAATGAAAAATTAGGAACGAATCCAAGACTTGGACCTGAAGGAGATGAAAGACCGGTACAATCAATTAAGAAGAGGGAGAATAGGATTCCAGCTGGAGTTAGGAAAAGACCCACCTACTATAGAAGACTGGCTGCTAGCCTACATCAAACAACTAAGAAACTCACTACATGGACTGCTAAGGTACGGGATCTTAGATGGAGAGAGTACGGAATGGACTAAGGAAGGGCTGGACTGGTTACGGAATAGGGGATTACCGACAAAGAGATGTACCGATTCCAATGCGTACGAGATAGAAAGAGAAGTTACCCTCAAGGGGCGGGGCTATTACACCAACAAGGAAATGGGACCTTACTAAGACGATAGGCGAGGACCTTGAATCAATCAAGCAATGACTTTATTCGAGAAAGAAGAGAAGGTAGACTAACTCAAACAAAAGCCATTTACATGGAACCTTAGCCCGCTCGGGAATGCTTTTCATACTCTATTTCTATAAGGAAAAGAAAGTTAAGTTAGACGCTTTTCTTCCTCCTTTTGAATCCCTTCAGGAAAGCAGAATGATGTTCCGGGGAGATCGAATGTTAACTAGCTAACTCGATGGCGTCGAATGCAAGCTCCTAGAGAACGGGTAAGAATGAACTCTGACCTGACATATTACTAAAATAAGATAGAGCTCTTTCCTTAGAATGAGATATTCTCCCACATCCGATTCTGGTCCATCTACTTCTGATTCTATTGATTTATCTGCTATATGCTTAACACAGGGAAGTCTTACTCCATCAATTCCTTTTCACTGGGAACAACTTCTGGTTTATTAGTTCAAGCTGAATCCAATACCTGTAGTGCCTCACTTTCCTGAAAGCGGGAAGCACCGCATTCTTCTTATTATACGAATACAAGCAGCTTGCTTATTGGCGTCACAATTGAATCAGAATTACTGTATCAATGAAAATATAGTATTGTAGTCACAGACAACATAGTAGCCGTGACGTGCGAGAATAAATCCCATTTCTTTTTTGGACAAAAGCCAAGAACCTTCCTTCGATCCAAAAAGTATCTCTTCAACAATAGGGGAGCCAAAAAGTGAAAAAGAATGGAATATCATGACTTAGAGAAGGATTTGCTGCTTTTCTTTTTAAGTCTACTGTCCATACTAATAACCCTTCCCCTGTATGGAGCCACCGTCGTATAGTATAGCATACAGGAACCTATTCCCGCGAAGTGAAGTACCCGCCAGCGTTCCCGGGCCTTTTTATTTCCTCAATCAAAGCCGTCTTTTCTTCACCGATATGCGGGCATTTCTTGCTTCGTGCTGCATGCGTCAGCCCTCGCGGTTTTACGCCATCAGCCCTAAGGCATATATAGGCAAGCCGGTTTCCAAGCCTCGTCGGCCCCCAAGCAAGTTAACCAATGCCCAGAAAATAAAGTCGCCTCCGTCATCTTTGGAGTAGGAAGTCTTCTATCTGCCATATCGGCCATACCAGAATGCATTTTCTGTGATCACTTACTATCTTTCTTCTTGAGAATGGTGGGATTCACCCGGCTAACTAAAAAAGAAAGAGAAGTGGAACTCAATTTATATCTCTTCTTTTTTATTACAATTTCGGGATCTGAAAACATCGTATAACAACGGACGAAATTATTCATGTGCTCTTCGTTTTCAAGAGCCCTTTTTCCTCTACCGAAGGAAGGAACCTCTGCTTGTCCCGTAACCGTGCGGAGTAGAGGTAGGACGTATAGCCGAATGGAACTCATTCTAAGCTATCAAGCTACTAACTGGAGAAAGCGCATGCCATCGCCATCAAGAGAGACCTGTGCTTGACCTAAGGTCAATTAGCAACTTTAGTACTCGGTCTCTTAAACGTTAGCTTGCCGGCATCGCCTAACTGGTCTGTTATCCTCGCTTCAATAATGGAATCTACACGAAGACGAGGGCCGCCCGGAATAGTTAGAATTCCCGCCACTATCGTGGCTTGGAAGAGATTCCCAGCTGGTCATTTCATTCGGCAGCTCACTGGTGAATAAGAGGGTCACAAGTGTTAAGTTAGCCTTCTGCTCTCGCCTGGATAGCTGGGTCTGTGTTGGCTTCGCTTACCGCGAGAAGATTCAGCCGGTGGTATGCCGAGCCCTCTCTTTTCTCCTGCCTGCTGTAATGACCGGTCTCCTAAAGAGAAGAAGGGCGCGGAAGCAAGAAAGCCCAGAACTGGGGCAAAGGTCTCACCCGCTGTAGAGCCAGTTTACCACGCAGGGGCAAGAATGAAAGCAGCAGTTCGAGCAGATGACCTTGAAACTGTTGAACCAATAGTAGGTCCAGATGCAGTTGCCGGGTGGTACTAAGCCGCATCAAAAGCGGAGGTACTTAGTACTCCCTAACAGTCCGCTGGGCTGGCTTCCGCGTCACCGCCCCTCAATTTGCCTTTTCTTGCTTGGGCTAATGAGATATCCCAAGTTCGGAGTAAGCAGCCCGTTCATGAAAGTGCGATCCCATGATGTCGAGCAAGATGACTCGTCCCCCTTTCCAATTGGGCTTTGTGCCACTTCGGAGAGTGAAACGAAGGAAAAGCCTGACTTATAGGTCATCCTATTTAGGTGCATGGTCAGGATCCCGTATGTGGGTCTGCCTTTTTCAGTAATTATATGATCGTTGGTGAAATAGCGTAGTATAGGTCTGGGTGGGATGATACGAAATAGAGCAGTTGCCAATTGGCATGTGAAACCGAAGCTTGAACGCTTTGAAACTACCTTCACGCCCTTCCTTCTCTTTCGAATGACAAACTAGAAATCTCATAAGAGAAGAAAGAGAGCTTTAGAAGCAGCCAATCTTTTCTTTATGCCCAAACAATCCCATGTCTTTCTTGATTGGTAAACCCAACCAGCGATTTACAACAAACAAGTCTTTCCTCTTGAAAGCAAGAAAAGAAAGAAGAACAAAGAAGTTATGAAAAAATCTAATTTAGACACGTTCCTTATCCACCTTCACACAAGTAACCCGCGGCTTATTCCGGTAACCATCTACACACTACTGATATTATTCAGTTTTAACACTGTTCTAAACCAAAGGGAGGGCGGTGAGTGGGGAAGAATAGCGTATGAGCATCGAGTAGAGGTAGTATATGGCTTCGTCCTGAGGCATGTTGCCTTAATGAGAGGTCCCCGCCTAAACCAATTAGCTAAGAGCAGGTGAGCCGCAACTCAGTATATTAAAAAGGAATGCTTTCAGTATGAGCTGGACTGAAACTACCAATGAGACCCTGACCAAAAAGAGCATTCTGGAGAGCAAATCTGTAGAAGGTCGTTACCAAGGACATTTTTTTAAGCGAACGAAGACTTGAGCTTGAGGTCTTTTGCATGCTTCCTTGAAAGCCATTTAAATGCGATCTAGAGGCCTTGCTTTCTGAACGAACTATTCGGCGGTTGTGGGTTCAGGAAGCTCGAGAACCAATCCTTTTTAGCTATCTTTCTCAAAAGTCTTCTCTGGTTAATGCCTTTGATTCTAAATGTAAAAAATATATCATACATAGAGTGGTGCCATATCCGTAAAGGAAAAGGGAAAGGGGAACCAACTCATTCAGGACTGGAGTCTTTCCACGGCAAATCCATTTTTTTAAATATCATCTTGTTGATTAATCAATTACATGAAAAACTTTCCTTTCTTCGGCTAGATCTCCATTCGTATACTCTCATTAGCTGACTCGCGACACATCAAAAAAAGCTTAAAAAAAAACTATAAAACAAGATCGTAGATGATAGTGGCTTTACTTCTTTACGTGAGCTAGTTTAGTTGATCGAGAAGCTATAGCCCAAAGGTGCTTTTACGAAAGCCGGTCACCGATGGCTAAGATCCTTTCCTCACTCTAACTTTAGGAAGCTCACTTCTACCTTTTCTTGCAATAAATTGAATTCTCCGTGAATATGCGGAGTACCAAGGACTAGATGGAAAGGCAGGAAGGTAAGTAAGACGTCCATCCAATGAACTCGATCATCTAGAGCAGAAACCGAACTGAATACACTATCAAGCGGTTGAGTCCCACAGTGAGATGTTCAATACAGCTGTCTAAAACTATCCCACGTACGAAAAGGAGATGTACACGATAGTGCTGGCTGTGAAAGACTTGAGGCACTATTTGCTCCTCGGGAAGGAGACGCTTTACGAATAGAATAGGCCACTCTGATCAACAAGACCCCTCAGTATCTACAGAGGCAGTCCAAGCTTCAGGAGGCGCGTCATATGAAGTGAGTTTAAGTTTCTGCAACCGGTGGTTGGCCCTTCTTTTTTTTTTAGTAAAGCGCGTAGAAACCCTCTAACCTAGGTCTCCTGCACTCTTATTTGGTTTAGAATTGGGACAAGCCAAAACCTTCATTATTAGTAAGATAGGTTGCTTTCTTGTCTTGAGGAGTTAATTGCGTAGGCTGAGGGGCTACTAGCGGGATTATTTTGATAGAAGAAGATCTTGGTAAGGTTGAGCAGGGGCTTGCCAGGTATTGACCGACCCCTGAAGTTGAGGTAGAGGCTGTAGGTATTGCTGAGACTGACCTAGCGGAAAGGGATATTTTTCTGGTCTCACCTGAGAATGCTGTAGCGGCACTGGTTGAACCTGCTCTTGCGCCTGAGGCTCTTTGAAGTTGTTGCGGTTGAAGCTGAGTCTGCTGGACTGATTGCTGCTGAAACAGCGAATTCGCCTCTAGACCTGTCTGAGTGGAGGCCGTAGTCTGGTAGTGCTGAACTCTTGATGGTCTCTCTTTTATGAAAGGGATTGCTTTGTGACATGGGTTTACTCTTATTGGAGGAATTTCTTTGAGATTGTGGGCTAGTCTGAATCCTAGATGCAAGCTTCTTAGGTTGAGAAAGGGTGCTAGTCTCTTGTGCTTTCATCTTAACATTCATCAGTGAAGGCTCGAAGATGTCATACATGGGGGACTGCATCTCTCCTGAGTGCAGACCTTTACGTAGACGACTGTGTCAAAGTAGTAAGAAAGGCAGCAATAACGAGAGATGTCTCTCTCTCCCGGGCGCGTATTGCCGAAAAGAAGGTTTTGCTTCAGTTGTGCTACTCTAGACCTGCGGAAGACAGGTGCTGCATGCAAAGGCCTAAGTCCCGCGATGTGCAGAGAGTGTACACCAGTCTGTGCTCGTGCGTCTGGGTGATCCTCAGGTGGAGCCCAGGTGTCAGTGTCAAATGTGTGGCAGAAGCTAAATAGAAAAAAGAAAGGAATTTTGGCGCAAAAGGAAAGAAAGAGGGGGCGATCTCGATAAGCTAAGCAATTGACTCTTTGTTTGCGATTCTTTCAAGGAAGGCTCAGATCCAATATCGGTAGCGGGAGAATTAGACTTGTGTAAGCCTGAGGCCTGGACGGACCAGAAAGTCTTAAATTAAGTATAGGCCGGGGGCAGCTGCAGAAGATTGGACTGGAACCCGAGAAGGACAAAACAAGATATCTTTAGTGGAAGTTACTTACGATCGGGCTTCACTAATCTGTAGCACCTGAACTCCTGAGCTTGCTTGGGTGAGTGGTGGGATGATAAATGGACTGGTCGACCCTCTCATAATTTTCCTGTGAATCAAGCCCTTCTTTAAAGAGCCATTTCGGTAGGTTTTAAATTGAGTCATTAGAGGAAAGGAATAGCAGACCGCGGAAAGCAAGCTACTCTCTCTAAACTAAATGGAAAAAGAGCTTATCTTATAGCAGCTCTCTCAGGGAAGCTTCCTTCGGGATTAACCAATAGGGTAGAGGTGAATCAGCTTTCTTTCCTGAGGAGTACGTTTTTATTTATTTTTATTGAGGCTGCCTTCGCACAACCGGCACAGGGTATTCATAGCTGCTGGTCTCGACCGGTTCACTAGAATGGTTGGAGCAACAGGAGCTCCTACTCTCCCTATAAGCTGATGTTGGTTGTTGGCTAGGCTCAACTTGAACCACCGGGCTTACCCATTTTTAGATCATGCCTCCGTAGTTTTTGGTATTTAAGCCTTCCATTTCTCTGCAACTTCTGGAACGGATGGGACTTTTCCCTCTCCAACTGGACTAGAATAAAGGAGGGTCGGCCTGTGATCGTAGTCCGATAGCTATTCCTGCCCCAACTTAACCAATGGGGTCCGGTAGTCAGGGGTAAGAATGAACAGAAGGCGACTAACCAATCTCTCTTTGAAACCAGATGCCCGGAGATGTTTGATTCGTAGGGCTAGGAGATCGGTGAAGAGGGCCGGACAACCAAGCTAAAAGTTCTTCCATTACGGCTACTCCGAAATTTTGCACTACCACCTTATCCATCCATTACTGGAGACGAAAGCTGCTATCCCTAATGCCTTGCCCCTCTCCCTCCAGTCGGGAGCTAAACCCGGGGAGTGAGAAGAGAAGGAAGGGAAGAATCGGCTAGGAAAAAAGAATATTTAATCGTGTTAATGCTAAAAACTCAAATACCGGGTATTCTCCGACATTTTTAATATCTTATACTTGGTTCGAATCCAATTCCTGGTAAGGAAGGCAAAGATTATAAAGAAATTCCTGGATGATGAACAAGATGCACAGCAGCAGCAATAGCAAGTCACTTTGGAACGACCCGGCATCGAGGTCTCTACTCCCCAACCGCACCACCTGGGGAAACCAAGCGAAAGAAGACAAGATCGAATCTCCAAGCACTGTCTTGTGCTCGTCTCGGTGAATGGACACAAAAGAGATATTTCATATTTTTATGAGAAAGCATTCTGAATCGGCATGAGCAAAAGCCCCCGTAAAAGCTTCAACAGGAAAAGCAGTTCAGCAAGACAATGGAAGCAAAAAAAAAAAAGAATATAAGGCGCGTTAGCGCTTTAGTTTTCCAATAAGGGGCGGAGCGAGCCTAGAATAGCAGCCTATTACGTTACGTTTTCAGGCAGGCCAGGCCCCTTTACTTTTTATTTTTTAAATAAAGCGCTAGTGCCCCTAATCCTATAGAGTCAGGCTCTTCTGCTATCAATGAAACCGAAAGAAACACAAAAACCCAGTGCGTTTTGTATAGATCGAGAGTTGTAGCAGGATTCTTTACTCATGACATACTGGGAAGAATTGCAGGAAATCGTTCGATAAGACTTCTCACTACTATTTGAAAATGATATCCGACGATCAAGACAATTCCCGCGAACTCTTTCATTTCATATCAGTTTATTCTTCTTCTTACAAAGCAAATAGCATTTCCTATTGATTTGTCCCCTATCCTATAGAGCTGGACCTATTATGATTCTTTCTGAATTATTCGTCGCTTATGCTGTTCCCAAGGACTAGCAAAATCGAAATAGCGAAATTCTTGGGTCATCTCAATGGGTTCAGAAACCACACGTTTCTCTGGATCATCATAGCGTACTTCTACATATCCACTCAGAGGAAGGTCTTTTCGTAATGGATGACCCTCGAAACCATAATCTGTTGATATACGGCGTAGATCCGGATGATTGATGGAAGAAACACCAAACATATCCCAAACTTCTCGCTCCCACCGGCCGGCTGATGGAAATAGACTGACTACCGGAGATATTCGTGTTACTTCGTCTGCACTGGTTTGTATAAGAATGCGTGAGTTATACCGAGTACTCAGTAAATTATAGACCACTTCAAATCTTCGTTTTCGAGAGGGATAATCAACTCCGCAAATATCGATCGAAACTTGAACCCTTGTATAGGTATGCAATTTAAGAAAGCACAAAAATTGAAATAGGTAGTCCGTTTTGGTACCATATCTATTCCCATGTTCCGATCTTTCAAAATAGTAAACCCATTTTCCGGGTAAAGAATACAAACAATATCTTAATAAGAATTGGCTATCCATATAAAGATAACGAATGCTTTCTCCTCGTTCATATTCTTTTATTGCTCTTAAAAACTCGCACCAGCTTGGCATGATTATATATGAACTGTTAAAGTGATCCGCTTTGCTTTCTTTTAGCAAAGACTTGTTGTAATGTAAATCGCCGGTTGGGTTTACCAACCAAGAAAGACATGGGATTTGGTGGGCGAAAAACTAGCTTTCTTCTCTCTCTTATTATTTTTTAGCTATAGGTCGAGCTATTTAATACCGTCAACTCTTCCTAGTAGCTACCCTTGCTAGCATTGTGCTTTGGAATCGATTCTTTATCAATGGCCCACCCTTTCTTTGAACCTTGTCAATGATCGAACTTAAAGATATGAACTGAGTGCCATTTGATGAGTAACTGAGAACAAGGGAGAGGGATATGGAAAGGATGAAGTAATGAAAGACGAAGTCATTGCTAGTAGTAACGACTTGTCACGATCCATTGGTTCATATAAAATCCATGTCCTAGGTGTATCAAAAAACATTCTTTTCGCTAAGCGTATATAATAAAATAGAGTGAAAGGTCCACCCCGAAAGGGGGTACTAACTAACAGCTGAGTCCTCTCCGAACCGCAGGAGATAGTTGCCCATCATACGGCTCACCAACTTCACTTGCCTCTATGGGAGACTCGCTCCGGGCAGGTTCGGATTACAATACACGGCTCTACGAAGGAAAGGGTTGGTGGGTTGGGTTTTCAATATTATTCTTTTTCCGCGATGAGAAATGCAAGACGAAAAAGGAACCCATCTTTTCGACTGGGAAATGCGAGTCTGTTTTGTCCACTTTCTCCATCCCTCTCTATCAAAATGATAAAAAAGGAAGGCGAGCTTGCTTCTTATTCTCGTGTTCGATCTCTTCCATCTCTGCCCCGCTCGTTGTCACCTATGTTGAAGAAAGGTTTGGAACCCTGTAGAGAATGAGGAGGGGCCAAGGATCTTCCTCTCAACAGTGCTTCTCGGGGCTCCACTCTCCCCCCCGTAAGGCCCCGTTAGCCTGGGCGAGGGGATAGGGAATAAGGATGGAAGCCCCCTTCACTCTGCCAGGGACTGGACAGGGGTTAGCTCTGTAAATGTGTAGAGCCGAGTGTAGTGTGGTGTAGTAGTTGGCACTTCTAGGCCCCTTCCCGGCTACTGGACCACTCCAGTTCTTTGGGTACTATGGACCCTCTGCCATCCATTGCAGCAGAGCCGTTTCATGAGCGGGGGGGGGGCTAAGCGCAGTTCTTTGAATCAATCAAACGTTGAATGAAATCGATTCTTTTTTAGATATCAAAATATAAATCGGATAGGATAGATGGATGGATCTATCTTTCTATTAATATATATATGACTAATAAAAAAGGATTTCTTTAAGTAGCAAGAAGCCCCAAATCCTTGATTTGGCCAGGAAAGACTGCACTGCTTTGGGCCCAGGAAGCTAAGGGAATGAGCTCGGCTGCTTATCCTCCACACTTCTTTTTTTTCTCCGTGCCCCTTTCGCATGCGCTTCGCGCGCCATTGGCGCTTTGCTCTCCTCTTATTCTTCATTGGACGGTTCGGATGGACTTCGCCGTTCTTTCCCAACAAAAATAGAAAAGGCTGTATCACATCGAGATGTCGATTCGTTTTCCGCCCCCAATGAGATGGGGAATTTTTAACCCCCTATTTTTACTTTTGTTTGGACCCTTCATCTTTCTGAATGGAGGCCCGGCTCGCGTCGTTCCAACAACCGGCGGGGAGCACCTCAGTATACGATCGCGCGCAGTAACTGGGAGTCCTTTTTTTTACACCTAAGGCAAACTTCAATTCACCAAACCAAGGTTCGTCTCGTGTAGTGATTGTGGACTCGTACAAGGATATTGAGTAGACGGTTGATGTTTCAGACTCGACCCTATCTTTCGTAGCATGCATTCCCATCGGTGTCGCAACTGATTCGGTAAGCTACGTGTCCGGTGCACGGAGAACTGCCTTCGGTCCCCCAAACTGACTGACTCGTGGCAACCTTCCGGCCGCCCAACAACCTATAACGCTAGTCACTACTCCCACTGGGGCTAGGAAGTAAGCCCCGCAACCCAAAGCGGCGAAGAACAAATAGAATTTGCTACAAAAGCCGGCTAACGGGGGTATTCCTACGTATGAGAACATAGTAATGGAGAAGGTTATAGCCGAAATAGGATTCGTTTTGGCTAGAGCGCCCAAATCTGCTATATATTTGACACGGGTTTGCCGTAATGCTAAAACTATGGCGAATGCATCTATCGTCATTAATGCATAAATAAAGATACCAATTAGTAGTGATTGAATTCCTTCTATGGTTCCACATGAGAACCCAGTACGAATATAACCTACATGTCCAATTGAACTATGAGCTAGAGGTCTTTTTACTTTCGTTTGGGCCATGGCGGCCAGTGCTCCTAAAATCATAGAAGCAATGCTGCAGAAACAGAAGATTTGTTGCAATGTAGCTCCATAGGAACCATAAATAGAAACACGTGAAATATTAGCAAAAATAGAAATTTTAGGCGCAATAGAAAGGAATGCTGTAACCGGGGTGGGTGAAC